CGATTTCACTATATTTCTTACCGGGAACAGGGCCTATCACAAGAATATTTTTTTTATCGGGACGATAACTCTGAAAAGAAAGATTTCCTATCTTTTCTTTCAACTCAGGAGAAATACGGTCGGGCGGCGCTAATTCGAATCCCTCGGGCAAAATAAGAACAGCACCCACATTTAACCCTCCCTTTTTCCCATTACCAAGAACTTGTTTCAGTTGCATATCATAAGGAATTCGAAGAACTGCTTCAAATACAGTATCGGGAAGCACAGTTTGGGGAACTTCAATATCCACGGGCTTATTAGCTAAATGGCAATTGGCACATACAATTCGTCCGGTTGCTTCTCGTGGGTTTTCATAACCCTGCTGCGCAAAAATGGGATATGCATTTGAAATAGATGTCCGAGTTATTACGTATATCATGATCGATACAGAAATCGATCGAATCATCTGTTCCTTTACCCAAGAAAAAGTATTTCTATTTTCCATATCCAATCGCAGATCCCAGAATTTCTACAATAAATTAGATAGGTAGCTAAGCTAATCTAGTTCCCTATACACGAGTCTGTTGTCATTCTACTGCAACAGTTGTACTGGAATGATGAATACCTTGAGCAGGTAGAAATAGAAAGAATTTTGCTAAAATGGAAAAGGGCTTTCTTTCTAAAGGAAGAAAGATGCTAATTTGATTAATATCAGGAAATCGAATGAGTTTATGCTTCACTAATTGAATGATAAATGACTACAAGCGAAGGAGATAGACGGTTTAAAGAAAAAAAGATCCAAAATTTAAAACATGTATCTAGAATCACTGGAAAACTACAAACAAAAATAGTGAAAATTAGCTCATTAGGAGCCCATCCAAGATCGTTGTAGACCCAACGAATTAGTAGTTCCCAACCGCGGGTGGAGTGAAATCCAACAAAAAAATCAGTAACTAAAAGAATCAAAAAAGCTTTTATTGAGTCATTTAAGTTATAGAAGAATTCCTGAACCCAAGAATTCAAAATGACAAGTTCCTCTTTACCCAGAAAAAAAGAACCACTTAGAATAGCCAAACAGATTATATTTGTCGAGAAATGCAAAATGATATGGAGATGATCCTCATTATCTATTTTGACCAATTGTATTATTTCCTTGTGTATTCCTATAGGAGGTTTTTGTACATGTGTCTTCGGTTTCTCTTTTATCATTTCGTCCAAGAGAAAAAGTTCTTCTAATTCTATGAATCTTTCTAGAACCTTTTTCTCTTGAATATCAGTTAAGAGAGTTTCAGATTGCCTGGTATTCCACCAATTCTTAATCCAAAGTTCCAGACATTTGTTAAAAGAGAAAGAGACTCCCCAGGGCAAAAGTACGATAAATACAAGATATAGGAAAGAAGGCAATGCTTTCTTTTTTTTCATTTTTGATCTGTAAATTGAGTTGTTAATGAATCTGCTTCATTCGCTGACTCTATTTCATTCGCTGACTCTATATGATATTTCTTTTTATTTGAAGCAAAAATTCTATAACAAGGTTTGAGACCTTGTATCTATTCCTCTTTTTTGTATACTAGTGGAATTTCATTGCATTGGGTTCTTTCTTAGATCTAGATGGAGTGGAATAGAGAAATAGAATAAAAAAAAAAGCCCTTTCAGATGAAAATGGAAGAATATTATGCCATATATCTCACTTGGACAAAACAAATTAGAAGCAATTTTCTCTTATCCTCGTTTGTTCCTTTCTTTAGATAAATACTCAAAAATCTCCTTACAATAACGAATCCAATTCATTCAATTCATTTCAAAAAAATTAAATCGGTATTCAAAATACTTCAATTGGTACGCGCAAGAAATAGGCCAATTCGGCAGCTTTTTGTTCAATTTCTCGTGGAGTAAAAAACTTCTCATCAGTACGAGTCAAGGGAATGACCCCCTGGCCCCGGATTTCCATATAAAGGATACGACGAGGATAAAGACCCTCTTTAACCTGAATTCTAATTGATTGGATATCCCGCATAAGGAATCGAAGGAAGACGCGACGTTTTATTCCAGGGAATCCCCAACGAAAAATGCACACTATTCCCTCTTTTCTATCGAATCGGTCATAACCACTGCCTACATTCCACAAAATAGTGCACCACAAGTAGGAGCTAATGAATAGGCCCGCGATTCCGTAGAAAGACATCACGACCCCCTGTGGAAAAAAAAGAATTTGTTGAGATGGAAGTACAGATATCATATTCTTACCAAGATAACTGGAAGCCCCAACCGATAAAAATCCTAGTGAACCTAGAAAAAGAATACAGGCCCAGAAAAAATTACCTCTTTTTCGAGAACCTTTTAGAAGTTCTATCCATATGTGTTCTGATCGCCAATTCATATTAGATATACTAAATCCAGCAGCGGTCGATTGAAATTGAGAGAATAAGCTAAATGATTTTGACTTTACTTTTTTTGATTCTGAAATCGCCTTCAGTAACTAGTACTCCTGTGAAATAATTGGTTAGATACATTGACTTTCTATTCAAAAAATATCTGTTGATCTACTTAAAATAAAACTCGCTATACCCGGCTCCGCATATGCATGCATTTATGCTCGTAGCCTATATCCGCATCCATAGCCGTTTTTCATTTGTGTGTAGAAAGAGCCACATACCCTACCATATTATATTACTTACACTAAAAAATATCTGTATTATGATCCTGCGTGGAAATACATTGAGAAAATTCGGCCCCATCGGTTCTAGACAATCTTATTTTTCTGCACATAAAGAAATAAAGAAGCCATTGCAATTGCCGGAAATACTAAGCCTACTAAAGGCACGAAAATAGAAGGTAAGTTAAAATCCGTCATAGAATAGGTGTCTCAATTCAAATTTACTATTTCTATCTATTCGAAAAATATCTTAGGATTCTTATAATATAATTAAGTATATCTATTATAAGGAATATTGACTATTGTATTTTTTAGTTTGCAAAATAAAGATTTTTTATAGAATACTATAGAATACTTTAGTATTCTATAAAAAAAAATGAATGGAATGGATAATAAGAAAATTGCAAAAAAGGAGATTAAAAAGATTTGATTTTTCTTTTCCCGTCCTCATGGCCTTTCTATCCTTCTAATCGAACTTGAAATTGGATTCAAAAGAAAGCGATTGTGAAAATGAAATACCTCTTTCAGAATACCCTTTAAAAAAGGTCTCAGTACGACTTTTAGTCGAATGCGCCCATTTTGAATCCTAAATCAGTTTCGTCTACCTACTTCCACATGCAATACTTCTTCAACCACTCTCGGACCCCCACAAACGCAAGATGCGCGTCAGGTTTTGAAATAAGGATATCCCCCAACCCCAGTATACCGAAACTCGCTCTTATCCTATCCCACCGGTTGTAAGGATTCATACATAGGGCTTTTTAGTTGATTGATAGTGCCGTAAAGTTGAAGCTTTTTTAGACTTTTTTATTAAGCTGTAATTTCCTTCCTGCATACGTGCTCCTCTATCCTCTAGAAGCTCATACAATAATGCGCGGTAAAGGCGGAAAAATAGCATACTCAATCAAAATCAAAGGGCAAATTCTCTTACCTACTACAGATCTCATACTACCCCCTTAGACTTTTTAAGGCGATATACCACCCAAAGGGTATGAAAATGCCGGGTGGAGTTAGCTTTTCGACGAAAACCCGTCCCGTGCAGCGAAGTCCTGTTAGTAAGACCCCGCGCAAGACACAAGAATGGATTATAGAAGAATATTATTCCGAATACTCCTCCGGACGCGTATAGTAGCATTGCGATTCCTAATCTTTTTTCATTGATTCTTTCCCAATAAATAAAGACTTTTTCTGTAAATACTGCGTATTTGATTCCATTATCATATGATAATACTATATTTGTATTTATTTATTGTATTATACCTTTATATATTCTAAATATATAGAATAGAGGAATCTCGATTTGTCAAGTCTCATGATCGTATCAAGATCTATTTTTATTCGGCTCAATCTTTTTTTTAAGATTGAGCCGAGTTTAATTGCAATCAATTAGAAGAATAAAGAAGAATTACTGCATTTCGTAACTGCTTTTTTCTCTTTCTATTTCGCTTCTTTTTTATTTAGACCTTCTTTATATCTAGTTTTATCTACTTATCTATAGTATCTACCGGCTCGAACTCAAATTTGATCGCCTTCCATATTTCACAAGCTGCGGCTAGTTCAGGACTCCATTTGCAAGCTGCTCGGATAATTTCATTACCTTCACGAGCAAGATCGCGCCCTTCGTTACGAGCTTGTACACAAGCTTCTAAAGCCACCCGATTAGCTACTGCACCAGGTGCATTTCCCCAAGGATGTCCTAAAGTTCCTCCACCAAATTGTAATACGGAATCATCTCCAAAGATTTCGGTCAGAGCTGGCATATGCCAAACATGAATACCCCCTGAAGCCACCGGTATAACACCTGGCATAGATACCCAGTCCTGAGTGAAAAAGATACCGCGAGCACGATCTTTTTCAATAAAATCATCGCGCAATAAATCAACAAAACCTAAAGTCATTTCGCGTTCCCCTTCTAACTTACCTACTACTGTACCGGCGTGGACATGATCTCCCCCAGACATACGCAATGCTTTAGCTAATACACGAAAATGCATACCATGATTTTTCTGTCTATCAATAACTGCATGCATTGCCCGGTGAATGTGAAGAAGTAGGCCATTGTCGCGGCAATAATGAGCCAAAGTAGTATTTGCGGTGAATCCCCCAGTTAAGTAGTCATGCATTACAATAGGAACCCCTAATTCCCTCGCAAATATAGCTCTCTTCATCATTTCTTCGACTGTACCTGCAGTCGCATTCAAGTAATGCCCCTTGATTTCACCGGTTTCGGCCTGTGATTTATAAATTGCTTCGGCACAAAAGACAAAACGGTCCCTCCAGCGCATAAATGGTTGTGAGTTTACGTTTTCATCATCTTTGGTAAAATCAAGTCCACCGCGTAGACACTCATAACACGCTCTACCGTAATTTTTTGCGGATAATCCCAATTTTGGTTTAATAGTACATCCCAAAAAAGGACGGCCGTACTTGTTCAACTTATCCCTTTCAACTTGGATACCATGAGGCGGACCTTGGAAAGTTTTTGAATAAGTAGGGGGAATTCGCAGATCCTCCAGACGTAGAGCGCGTAGGGCTTTGAAACCAAATACGTTACCCACAATGGAAGTAAACATGTTAGTAACAGAACCCTCTTCAAATAGGTCTAATGGATAAGCTACATAAGCGATAAATTGATTTTCCTCCCCAACAACGGGCTCGATGTGATAGCATCGCCCTTTGTAACGATCAAGACTGGTAAGTCCATCAGTCCAAACAGTTGTCCATGTACCAGTAGAAGATTCGGCAGCTACTGCAGCCCCTGCTTCTTCGGGCGGAACCCCGGGCTGAGGAGTTACTCGGAATGCTGCCAAGATATCAGTATCCTTGGTTTCATACTCCGGGGTGTAATAAGTCAATTTATAATCCTTAACACCAGCTTTAAATCCAACACTTGCTTTAGTTTCTGTTTGTGGTGACATAAGTCCCTCCCTACAACTCATGAATTAAGAATTCTCACAACGACAGGGTCTACTCGATATGGATTAGGCGTAAATGAAACCTTTGCAAAAATCTTTTAAAACAAAAAGGGTATTCAATTAATATCAACTCATTAAAGAAAATGGAGGGCATGCTTAAGTTAATGAATATGTTTCATTCATATATAATGCGTACACCCTGTGTATGTTCTATCCTATAGGAATTCTACTATAGGAATTCGATAGGAATTGAGTTGTTGTTATGGTAAGTTAACATGGTTCGTTATTAAACCATGGATTTGATTCACCAAATCCATCATTATTGTATACTCTTTGATAGATATAGCGCAACCCAAATCAATCCCTAATCCTTATTTTACAAGTTCTTAATAGGCCCCTTTCTTATTTTGAATGTAAATACCTAAATACTAAGAAAATTCTCTGTTGACAGCAATCTATGCTTCACAGTAGTATATATTTTGTATATCGAAGTCCTAGATAGGAAAGTAGAGTAGGGACAGATCCTCCACAAAAGGCGAAATGTATATGAAAAAAAAGATTGATTGAACTTTCCAACGGACTCATTCCATGAGTAAACGATTGAATGGGATTCGCTTGGGCAACGAAATCAAGTCCTCGTCCCCCTTTCTCTCTTATTGAATTAACTAATTCATTTCCTTTTGACTTTTGGATTTTTGGCTATTTTTTTGGATTTGATTTGGCATTATTCAACAAGAAAAAATTCGACAAATTCCTTTTTTTTTTGAAAATTATGTGATAATTATGAGAACCAATCCTACTACTTCTCGTCCCGGGGTTTCCACAATTGAAGAAAAAAGCATAGGGCGTATCGATCAAATTATTGGACCCGTGCTGGATATCACTTTTCCCCCGGGCAAGTTACCTTATATTTATAACGCTTTGGTAGTCAAGAGTAGAGACACTGCCGGTAAGCAAATTAATGTGACTTGTGAGGTACAACAATTATTAGGAAATAATCGAGTTAGAGCTGTAGCTATGAGTGCTACAGACGGGTTGATGAGAGGATTGGAAGTGATTGACACGGGAGCTCCTCTCAGTGTTCCAGTCGGTGGAGCTACTCTCGGACGAATTTTCAACGTTCTTGGGGAACCTATTGACAATTTGGGTCCTGTAGATATTAATGCAACATTCCCTATTCATAGATCTGCGCCTGCCTTTATCGAGCTAGATACGAAATTATCCATCTTTGAAACAGGTATTAAGGTGGTCGATCTTTTAGCTCCTTATCGACGTGGAGGAAAAATAGGACTATTTGGGGGGGCTGGAGTAGGTAAAACAGTACTCATCATGGAATTAATCAACAACATTGCTAAAGCTCATGGAGGCGTATCCGTATTTGGCGGAGTAGGGGAACGGACTCGTGAAGGAAATGATCTTTATATGGAAATGAAGGAATCCGGAGTAATTAATGAAAAAAATTTGGAGGAATCAAAGGTAGCTCTAGTCTATGGTCAAATGAATGAACCGCCGGGAGCTCGTATGAGAGTTGGTTTAACTGCCCTAACTATGGCAGAATATTTCCGAGATGTTAATAAGCAAGACGTGCTTCTATTCATCGATAATATCTTTCGTTTTGTTCAAGCAGGATCGGAGGTATCCGCCTTATTAGGGAGAATGCCCTCCGCAGTGGGTTATCAACCTACTCTTAGTACAGAAATGGGTTCTTTGCAAGAAAGAATTGCTTCTACAAAAAAGGGATCCATAACTTCGATCCAAGCAGTTTATGTACCTGCGGACGATTTGACCGACCCTGCTCCTGCCACAACATTTGCACATTTGGATGCTACTACCGTACTTTCCAGAGGATTAGCTTCCAAGGGTATTTATCCAGCAGTAGATCCTTTAGATTCAACCTCAACTATGTTACAGCCTCGGATCGTTGGCAACGAACATTATGAAACTGCGCAAAGAGTTAAGGAAACTTTACAACGTTACAAAGAACTTCAGGACATTATCGCAATTCTTGGGTTGGATGAATTATCAGAGGAGGATCGTTTAACTGTAGCAAGAGCACGAAAAATTGAACGTTTCTTATCACAACCGTTCTTTGTGGCAGAAGTTTTTACCGGTTCTGCAGGAAAGTATGTTGGTCTTGCAGAAACAATTAGGGGATTTCAACTAATCCTTTCCGGAGAATTAGACGGCCTACCCGAACAAGCTTTTTATTTGGTGGGTAACATCGATGAAGCTAGCACGAAAGCTATAAACTTAGAAGAGGAGAACAAATTGAAGAAATGAAATTAAATCTTTATGTACTAACTCCTAAGCGAATTATTTGGGATTGTGAAGTGAAAGAAATCATTTTATCTACTAATAGTGGCCAAATTGGCGTATTACCAAACCACGCCCCCATTAACACAGCTGTAGATATGGGTCCTTTGAGAATACGCCTCCTCAACGACCAATGGTTAACGGCGGTTCTGTGGAGCGGTTTTGCGAGAATAGTTAATAATGAGATCATCATTTTAGGAAATGATGCGGAACTGGGTAGTGACATTGATCCGGAAGAAGCTCAACAGGCACTTGAAATAGCCGAAGCTAACTTGAGTAGAGCTGAGGGTACGAAAGAGTTGGTTGAAGCGAAGCTAGCTCTCAGACGAGCTAGGATACGAGTCGAGGCTATCAATTGGATTCCCCCATCCAATTGAATACAATCCAATGGTTTAGTTGATACAAAGAAAAAGGGAAGAGGGGTAGAAAAAGTTATTAGATAGCGAAGCGAAGTAAGTCCAATGCTATCTAGTAATTTTTCTACCTACCTACCTACTATTGGATTTGAACCAATGACTCCCGCCGTATGAAAGCAATACTCTAACCACTGAGTTAAGTAGGCAATTTATCACCACAAAGGAAGACCCATTACTTCGATCGATTATAGATCGAATCCTTTTTATAAGCAATACTGCTCCGTTATTGGTATGTTATATAGTAAACAGATCAAAGGGATATCCTCTGGCATTAGAGAATATTCATCTTGACAAGAAATTATCTATATGTTAAGATATCTCTGACAAGGGCTATAGCTCAGTTCGGTAGAGCAACTCGCTTACACGTGCGCCAATGCTTTTCAAGGGAGCTTATTATGCAATGAACATAATTGATCTTATTGCAAAATCAATGTCTTACTTCATGGATTCGAGAGAATAGGAGAACAGTAGCCTGACAAACAGTCGGTTCAGTCCGATTCAGGTGCCAATTCAGGTGCCTAATCAAATAGAACCCTTATTGATTTGCTAGTTGATAAGGTAAATATCCAGCCCACTAAATGCTAGGCGTAATGAGGATAAGGGCCTCCAAAAAACTTCTTTTCGTTCTATGAACTTTAAGGTGTATGAAGTCTCATAGTCAACTCTTGCAGCGGAACGATAGAGACTCCATTTCACTTAGGTTGATTTAATTTAGGCCGGAGGCAGACCTAAGTCAAGGTAATCCTCCTTTGAAACACTTTGGTATTGCTCCTAGATAGATCATAATACAAATAATCAATCAGAGCACAGGGAGCCATCTCATTATCTTTCCGTAAAGAAAAACTATGGTGGACTAACTGATCTTTACATCAGTTGATGAAAGAGCCCAATGCAAAAAAATGCATGTTGGGTCTTTGAAACAGTTCGAATCATTTCGATAATAATCCGTTTGATCTGTTTTACCGAGAAGGTCTACGGTTCGAATCCGTATAGCCCTAATATGTCCTTTTTTTAGATTTTAGGATAGAGATCCTATGTTTCCTTTAGTATAGTTTTCATTTCCTCATTAGTACTTGTTTATAGACTGGACGGTCGCTTGCGCCATAGAATAGAGATAAAAGCATTACCACAGGCTCATTCATCGAAAATCTTAGAGACAGGAAAAGAAAAACGAATTTCTATCAAATCAATAGAAGGAAGGATCCCTTACCTGATTTGAATTCCATCCTCCTTCAAATAGGATATGCTCTAAGTCCCTAGACTTCCCTATAATAACTGCAATGATTTTCTCCATCTTGCGAATTCCTACTTTGTTTGAAGTATATTACTTTGCTTATATATACATTATCTAAATCGATCTACTTTCTATAAAATAGAAAAATTGAAATAAAATCCAAAAATAAAGAAAGAGTAAATAAGAAAACAGAATATTCTGTCTCATAGTTCTGAAATAGAGTTCTTTATTTTTATAGTATTACTCCTCATTAGGCTGCATACATTAGTCATCCTATCTTAATTAGGTTCTAATTATAAATAGAATGGAAATCAAAAAGAAAGGGAGTCGGGATTCCATTGGATGAATCTTTAAAGAAGACAGGGCACAGAGGAAACAAAGGCTAAACTAAGTGCTTTGATTTGAGCAAAACGGATTCTTGTTTCACCGAGGAAAAGAGAGAAGTTCTGGATAAATTGACAACGCTGACTTGAATTGACTAATTCAG